GATTGTAGACATGAAAAAGTAAGAACTCAATAGGACCTTACCCCCCGAATCAGACAAAGAGGGGTAAGGTCCTATTGAGTTCTTACTCTTCGGGTAAGGTTTTGTTTGATCTATTCCATAACATAAAAAAAGTTGGAAATTCATCCAGTCAACATAATCATAATATTAGATTCATAGAAATGATAAAAGGATGCTTTGTTTCTGATGATGTTTTTGAAAAATGGAATCCCTTGATTGATTCATAGTATCTGTTCCGCCATAGTATGAGGGCCCCTTCCGAAACAAGAAGAAAGAAGGAATCAATTGATTTTTTGGATGACACAGGATTTCTACAGATGAGACATCCTGCAAACCATTTCTATACTAATTTAATTGAACCTTACTCTACTCTATTCTATAAAAATTCTATAAAAATAAAATTTCATCAAGTAAAAAAAGACTCTTAATGTTCCGGTTGAAAGGGGAAAATCTTGGATTTTTGCACATATCCAAATCCTTATTTATTATCTCATCTTAAAATTTTATTTTTTTTTACTTGAAATTTTATAAGTTCGTTGAAGAAGTTCTATTTGTTTACTAAGCCATCCCCCTTTTTTGTTTGTCCGCCACTTCTTATGAATCTAAAGAAAGAGGTTCCGATAGACCTGGAAAAGAAAACAGTAATCTTTGACGAACAAGATCAAGAATCATTATTATTTCGACACAAGAAAAGGGCGGAAAATTCCTTTTCTTGTGTCGAAAATTAGGAAGACAAGTAATCCCTCCCAGAATCATTCTTTCATTTATCCCTTGCCGCGTATTCTCTTCCTACTTAATGTTATGCCGCCTATTGTCTATTAGAATTCGATTCTATTAGATAGAAAAAACTATTGATGCATTCCATGGCATTTACAATCTGGCAATAAGAAGCGTCACACCGCTCCAATTTGGATTGAAAAAAAAAAAATAAAAAGGGGGGGGGTCAAGTAGTCTTCTTCGCAATATACATACTATTACTGGGAATGGGATACAAGCAATTCCCGGCATCTCGCAGAAAAGCAGGATAAACAAAGCAAGACAAGGGGCTTTCCATATTTTTTTGGATCATACATAATTGCATTGATCAACAATAATTCGGCCCTTTTTATCAACTTGATGAATCCGTGGATCTAGAAATTCATTTCGGACAATTGAACCTTCTCAAACTGTTTCTTTTTGAGAACCAAAAAGATTTGTGCTAGGATAACAGATGCCAAGAAGAACAACAAACCTTGGACACGTAATGGATCTTGAAGTACTATTTCTGCATCTCCCTGACCAAATCCACCCACATTGGGATTACTCGTTAATGGCTGATCAAGCTTGATGGATTCACCCTCTGAAACAAGAAGTTCTGGTCCTGGAGGTATAATATCAACCACTTGGTGTCCATCCGATGCATCGGCTATGCTTATTTCATATCCCCCTTTTTCTTTACGTACTATTCTGCTTACTATACCTGCTGCTGTAGCATTATAGACTGTATTGTTACTTTTGCTCCCGTCGGGATAAATCTGACCCCTTCCCCTGTTCCCGCCTACGTATATGGGATATTTTAAGAAGTGAACGTCTTTCTTAGTAGAAGGGTCCGGAGAAAGAATGGGAAAGACGATTTCACTATATTTCTGACCAGGAACAGGACCCACTACAAGAATATTTCTTTTAGTGGGGCGATAGCTCTGAAAAGACAGATTGCCCATCTTTTCTTTCAGCTCGGGAGAAATACGATCGGGGGGAGCTAATTCGAATCCCTCGGGTAAAATAAGGACAGCCCCCACATTCAAAGCCCCCTTTTTACCATTAGCAAGAACTTGTTTCATTTGCATATCATAAGGGATTCTAACAACTGCTTCAAATACAGTATCAGGAAGCACAGCTTGTGGAACCTCAATATCCACGGGCTTATTAGCTAAATGGCAATTGGCACATACAATACGACCGGTTGCTTCTCGTGGATTTTCATAACCCTGCTGCGCAAAAATAGGATATGCATTTGAAATAGATGTCCGAGTTATTACATATATCATGATCAATACGGAAATGAATCGAGTCATCTCTTTCTTTACCCAGGAAAAGGTATTTCTATTTTGCATGGTCCAATAATTGATCCCGGAAATTTCTACAATAAATTAGGTAGGTAGCTAGCATAGTTCCCTATCCATGATTCTGCCATTGTACTGGAATAATTGTACTGAAGTATAGTAGGAACCCCCTGGGCGGGTAGAAGTATAAAGAGTGAGTAAGCTTCAAAACAGTTTGTTTATGTACGAAGTAGCATCATGATTTGATTGATATCAGCAGATCAAATGAGTTCTTCATTCATTCATTGAATGATAAATCACTACAAGTGAAGGAGATACACGATTTAAATAATGGAAGATCCAATATTTCAAAATTGTATCTAGAATGACTGGAAAAGTGGAAACAAGACCAGATATAATTTGATCGTTATGAGCAAATCCAAAATCTTTGTAGACCGAACCAATCATTAGTTCCCACCCCCGGGGTGAGTGGAATCCGATACATAAATCAGTTAATAAAAGAATAGAAAAAGCCTTTATTGTGTCGCTTAAGTTATAGAGGAATTCCTGAACCCAAGAATTCAGAATGACAAGTTCTTCATTACCCAGAATAGAATAACCACTTAGAATAGCAAAACAGATTATATTTGTCGAGAAATCCAAAATGATATGGATATGATCTTCGTTGTGCATTTTGACCAATTGCATCGTCTCTTTGTGGATTCCTATACGAAGCTTTTGTATCTGTGTCTCCGGGTACTCTTTTATCATTTCATCCAACAGGAATAGTTGTTCTAATTCTACGAATCTTTCTAGAACGTTCTTTTCTTGAATATCATTCAAAAAAGTTTCGGATTGTCCGGTATTCCACCAATTAGTAACCCAAGGTTCCAGACTTTTATTAAATGAGAGAGAGATCCACCAGGGCAAAAAGACTATAGATGCAAGATACGGGAGGGGAGTCAATGCTTTCTTTTTTGACACTTTTCATCTGTGAATTGTTAATGAACCCGCTTCATTCGCCGACTCTATCTGATCCGATATTTCTATGAAGCATGAGTTCTATAACAAGGTATGGAACCTATGGATCTATTCCTTTTTTTTTTGAATTGTTTAGTCCTTGGATCTAGAAAGAATATAGAAATAGAAATAGAATAAGGGCCCGTTTCGAATGAAGAAATAATCAAATACTTTTCCCAGATATCTCAGTTGGTCAAATTCGAACCAATTCTATCTTCATTTGTTCTTTCGATGAATGCCCAAAAGAACCGCTTGAAATAATGAATATTATTTTGATTTCGAGACGAAAGAACTCCCCTCAATTATTTTTTCGAAATTTTCACTGGCTACCCACGACCCGGGAATAATTGAGGGGATATTTCTGAAAAATATTAATGATGAAATCCGAAATAGGTGACAAAACGAGAGAGAAATTGGATAGTTATGAGAGATCTAAACGTTTGGTTATCCAGGAGCTAAAGAAAGGATCAAAAAAGAAACATCGATTGACAAAAGAAAGATAATTAACGGGATATGATACATCTGTATCTAATGTATTAATCCAAAGTATTGGTCCTAAAAAGATAAATTATGTATTCCGAAATGCTCTGATATGTGTGATGAATACATACTTATTAGACTTGTTACTAGTAGAATTGAGTTCTATATGCAGAAAAAGGAGTTTTGGTCGATCAAAATTGCTTCTTATTATGGTTGTTCCGTATACGTCCGCCTGCTTTATTCTATGGGCCACAGAAGGATTACCAACGGAACGGGGGAAATAGAATCTAACATGTTTTGCTCGAATGAACGTTCCGAAGAAGCTTCAGTTATATTTAAAAGGGGGTTCCTGGGTCCCTTCCCTCATGCTGAGAAAGCATTCATTCCCTTCATTTCAAAATACTTCAATTGGCACGCGCAAGAAATAGGCCAATTCAGCAGCTTTTTGTTCAATTTCTCGTGGAGTCAAATTTTCGTCAGTACGGGTCAAGGGAATGGCGCCCTGGCCTCTGATTTCCATATAAAGGACACGTCGAGGATAAAGACCCTCTTTAACTTCCATTCTGATCGATTGAATCTCTCTCATAAGGAATCGAAGGAAGATGCGACGATTTATTCCAGGAAATCCCCAACGAAAAATACACACTATTCCTTCTTTTCTATCGAATCGATCATAACCGCTACCTACATTCCACGAAATTGTGCACCACAAATAGGAACTAATGAACAGACCTGCGATCCCATAGAAAGACATCACGATTCCTTGGGGAAAAAAAATGATTTGCTGAGACGGGAATAAAGATATCAGATTCCTACCAAGATAACTGGAAGTTCCAACCAATAAGAATCCTAGTGAACCTAAAAAAAGGATACAGGCCCAGCAGAAATTACTGGTTTTTCGAGACCCCGTTATAAGTTCTATCCATATACGTTCTGATCGATAGTTCATACTAGATTCAGTTGCATCCTATTGGAATTGAGAGAAGAGAATAAGCCAAATGAATTTGATTTTACTTTTTTTATTTTGCTCCCGAAGTAACTCTCATCAACTAGCACTATTATGACGCGAACTATTAGGAGTAATTCATCGAATTGGTTAGATATAAAATAATAACATCCCCTTCGTATAATACCACCACTATGTATATCTACATAATATAGATACGTTAACTTTCTATTTCAGATATCCGCTCTGATCCATTTTAAAACAGCTATCCCCCCATATACATGCATTTATCCATATATAATGTATCCGCATGTATAATCACTTTTTTATTTGTGCCCGGAGGGGGCCACATGTCGTATCATATTCCACTAAATGGATATCCCTATTATGATCCAAGTCCAAGTGTTGAAATAAATTGATGAAATTTTGTCCTATCAGGTCTAAACAATCTTGTTTTTTTGAACATGAAGAGATAAAGAAGCCATTGCAATTGCTGGAAACACTAAGCCCACTAAAGGCACAAAAATAGAGGGTAAATTGAAATCTGTCATAGAATGGGTGCCTCGATTTAATATTTGTACCTGTTATAAAGATATCTTATCTTATGATAAGTATATCTATTATAAGTATTATTAAGTATATAATAAGTGCAAGGAATGTAGAGCTAAATAAGTGTATCTATTCACCTTTCTACAAGAAATAGATGGATGATAATCCGCTTTATTATTCTTGTTCTACCGCCCTTATCTTCTAATAAAGAGTTTCTTACGAGTTTCCTAAGGATTTGTTAGAATCCGATCCAACAGGAATTCATAGTCAAAAGTGTAGGTCCTCGGGAGATATAAAAATATGCAACACTTCCCTTATAGATTTGAATTATTCTATATATATTAATACGATATATATTAATATGAAAGAAGGGAACATGAAATTCTTTTGATTTTTTTTCCCAATTCCATTCCGCGGAAGGAAGAATTCACTCTTTTCCTCCTGATAGGGGGTTCCTGATTACTAATCATGAATAGGGGTAGGATAAAAAATCTGCATCAAAAAAAGTAATTATCCGAAACTTCCTATAGAAGTTATGTTACCAAAGAAAACTCCACTCTTCTTATTTTGACTTTGATTCCGATGAACTAAAGTTCGCTACAAATAACTGAGCCTAGCGCTCTACTTGAATTTTGATTCAAGGGAAAGAAACCGTGTAGCTGAAATAATTCACTCAGAACACCTTTTAAAGGATTACGTGGTACGATTGGATCAAATAAGCCCTTATGGAATAAATACTCAGCTGCTTGTGAACCGTCAGGTACTGTCTTATTCAATGTTTGTTCAATTACTCTTTTCCCCGCAAATGCAATGTAGGCATTGGGTTCAGCAATAATAATATCTCCCAACATACCAAAACTGGCCGTTACTCCGCCGGTTGTAGGAGATGTAAGGATTGATACATAGAATAACTTTTTATTGAATTGATAATCATATAAAGCGGAAGATATTTTAGCCATTTGCATCAAACTCAAACTTCCTTCTTGCATGCGTGCTCCTCCAGAAGCACACACCATAATAACAGGTAGAGATCTATTAGCAGCATATTCGATCAACCGGGTGATTTTCTCGCCTACTACGGATCCCATACTACCCCCCATGAACTGAAAATCCATAACCCCAATGGCTATGGGAATCCCATTTAGTTGACCTATGCCTGTTTGAACAGCCTCAGTTAAACCTGTCTTTCTTTGATACGAATTGATACGATCTCTATAAGGTTCCTCTTCCGAGTGAAATTCAATGGGGTCAATAGAGACCATGTCTTCGTCCATAGGATCCCAAGTGCCCGAATCAACCGAAAGTTCGATTCTATCTGAACTACCCATTTTCAAATGATATCCACATTGTTCACAAATATTCATTTTTGACCTAAAAAATTTCTTATAATTTAATCCATAACAATTTTCGCATTGAACCCATAAATGTCTGTATTTTTTATTTCCATCGAAATCATTAGATCTTCCTCTTATATTGAAATCACTGCCATTACCGCCAGTTCTTATACTAGAACTCCCCCTGTCACTATCACTTACACTTTCACCACTACAAATGTAACTATAAATATAACTGTAAATGGGATTGTCGCTACCACTCGAAATGTACTTATTAATACTGATTTCAGAACGAAGATAACTATCAATGCAACTATTAATGTGATTATTCCAACTATACGTAGTATCATACATATAATGATCATAGTAGCGATTGTCACTCTTAGACCCGCTATTCAGATAACTAGAAAAAGCAGTTTCTAGTTCACTCAGAAAAGAACTATCATTGTCAATCTCAAAAACCCGATTTTCAATATCAAAATATACGGAATAACTGTTACCATTACTATCCCTAACTAAAAAAGTGTCATCAGAGATGAAACTCCAAATGTCTCTGACACCGAAAAAATGATCAACATTACTGCAACTATTACTTTCGCGCCAACCATGATTATGATTGTTTTTATTCGTATCATTTAGAATGGGATCTTCACTTCCACTGGTATTTCCAACAGGACGACCAAGACTGTCCATTGATTTACCTAGCCCACACCTGTGTTCTAACTCCTCGTTAGACAACATTGAATTGAACCACCATTTTCCCATAGATCCTTCCTGCCCCCTATTTGAAAATACAATAAATGAATAGTCATTCGACGAAAAATCATTTTACTATTTCATTTCCTATCGGAATACGCATATAGATCCAATCACTAGGATTATTAACTAATAACGAGTAACTATTGAACGAAAGAAATGATTTTGTGGGAATCGGGAGTATCAATTCACTATATATGATATGATGGAACCTTTTCTTCAATTATTATAAATAGAAGATAGGTTTCTCCCATGTTGTGTACAAACTCTCATCGAAAAGAGAAATATTTGTTCCCTCCTAGGAAGGATTCATTTTCGTATAATCTCGTATAATAATAAGTTTCTAATGCAACACGGAATGAAAAGGACAATATAC